CAGACCATTGACGAACCTACTGACTGTAATGAATGGCTCTTCATCAATTTCACACCTAAGCATAAGCTCTTCAAATCGAGCCAAATAGTCAGACACATTAGACGTCGATTGCCTAAGATTTAACAACTGTTCAACCGATTGACTCCTATAGTAGGCGGGGAGGTCTTTTTCCTTCCACTTCTGCTTCATGACTGCCCACTGAGTAATGGGTGGTTCACCTAGACGCCCTAAGTTGCGTTGGACACTGTGCCAATCTTTCTTGGCATAGGCCTGTGGGCCCGCTGCGGTAGAAGGCCTTTGCTGGCCTGTCGATCTATCCTGATTCACTTACTTACGCTATTTCTGACTAGAGAGAGGGGAGAGGAGCATTTCTTTTTAACAGAAAGCAGTGATGAATGGGACGGAGCTGCTACAATCAATAGCTTCAACAGCTTTATGTATTGGAGCAGAGGTGTCATCAGTTCGCCCAAGATCGGCAGGACAAATAACTAGTAGGTTTGTGCCAGAAAAGCGTCTTGCGTGACGATCAAGGGAAAGAGTTGAAAAAGAAAGAGATTCATCAGCTTCTGACAGGTATCGGTATTGAACAGAGGGGGCAGCTCATATAACAGCAGCGGGACCTGCATAGGGGGCTGTTCACAAAGCATCCCGTGGTGCGCTTCGATCCGAGGGGAAAAAGTATCGGGCTTAGAGGTATGGATGGTCCCCACTAAGGCTTGCCTACTGCTTTGTTACCAGAACCAGGATCGATTGAATCTTTTACCAGTGCCCATGCTCCTACTCCTTTGGCTGGCGCCAAATCAGGTGACTTTGAAGTTGAAGCTTGCCCAGTAGGCAGTTAGATGTAACCATGCTGGCTATGATAGCCTTAGAGCGCAGATGTCTCTGTCCCTAGGAACGTGATGCTTAGGTTGAGATGACGGAAAGACAAAACAGAATAGGATAAGCAGCTGTAAACAGGGCATACCACAGCTGTCTTGGGCTATTTTTAATATAATTACAAAGTGGTAGCAAGCAGCTCTTTAAGCAGCTGGTTTGAATCGATCAAATGTGAACTATGAGACGCTTGCATTTGCCGGGAAATTTTCTGCTCTTTTTCTGTCGTCACACCAGTCTTCGACTACCAGAAGTAGAGAGTAAGGGCTGGTCTTCATCTCGGAAAGAAGCTGGCATGGGTGTCTCTTCATTTAAGACAGAGAGGTACAGGAATATCGTGAAATCCAAAATCAAGTAAGACACTTAACGTGCCCCATGCCTCTGAATGAATGGGGGTCACTTCACTCATCCGAAGGCAAGATAAGAAGGAAGGCTTACCGGGGAGTTCAGACAGGAGCTCAAATAGCTTAGGTGATGTTCGAGATCAAGGCTATTTCCAATCAGAGATTGCTATAAATTGAATAAGAATAAGTTCGGATTCCTCTTAGCGACTATGAACGAATGCTTTTTCATTGAACAAAAAGAATAGCCGGCCCTTTCTTTTTGCTGTTACAGAAGAAGCTGCTTCTTAGATAGGAAATTACCTCCCTCACAGCGCTTTCTATAAGAACTTCCTAATGCCGTGCGGGGGTTGAGTCCTCTCTCATTGAAGAAGGAGTTGGTTGGCAGTTACTCAACTCCTAAAGATGTCCAAACATCCGCGATTAGTGATGCAGCTTCTACAAGGAATAGATACGGCGGTCATTAGAAACCGCCATCTTTATCAAAATCGTCCCATAATTTATTTATATAGTATAAGACTGTGGTCCATTCTGCCGGATATCCTTAATCATCGTGTCTCTGACAAATGACAAATGATTTGAACTCTACATTGACTGTATCAACGATTCCATAAAAGGAGAGGAAAGCGCCCTTAAGAAGTCCATTTCCTCCATCCCCCGAGGCATAGGCATAGACGAAGAAAGCAGAAGCATAGGAGGGGATTGAACGAGGGATGCATCTTCTTAGCTCTCAAGCGAGGAAAGGCTAACTTGTTGCGAAGAATCCTGTTTTCGAATTAACTCTTTGCTTTGAAGGAACCAGGAACCTGTTTGAAGGCGCAGATGAAGAAGGGCTGTGTTCAAGATTTCAACAGGCCCAGGTTCTTGGAGTCACCATTCGCCCTGTTATTATTATGCCTTTTTTCGTGGGAATCCAGCTTACACTGAAACCAGATGCCATAAGGAGTAAAAGAAAGTAAGGGCCAGAGGGAATGCAAAGAATGGAAGGGGAGGACTGAAAGAACAACATACGGGAAATTGAAATCCACTCTATCAATGATAGAATTCAGAATAACCAAAGTGAAATGTTACAAGAAGATCTACCACTTCAACAGTTCTACAATAAGGAAGAACAAATGATTTACAAAGGGAAGCGAGTCGGGGGTTCACTCTTGGAAGTGTTGACAGGAGTGTGAGTAGAACGCCTTGCCGTAGCCCTCTATCCATTGTACCTCTACCTTGAATTCTCTTCCCACAGTGGTCCTCCTCCTACACGTACTTCAAAGCTATATCCAAGGTCTTGGTTCCTGGCTCTTTCTCAATGAGCTCATTGCTCAAAGCAGCTTTATATTAGAGAAAGAAAGGCAAAATTCTCTCTTTCCTCTAAGTCGAGTTCCGTTCCCTCGTTTACTGCTTTCCGAGAAAGACCCAGTATTCCATTCAATAAAGTAGGGATTTATTCCCTTCCATGGCAAGTTTAGGCTTAGGAAGATTTGATCTTTGTTCCATCTAGTGAAGTAGATTCCAATTCCGGTGAAGAGAAGACGATAGCTACAGGCCTTAGCCCCAAACAAAGAAGATATCCCCAACCCCGATAGCTACCGGTCAAGCTTCTTTTGATATGGAGCTTTCCCCGGATTCTCTTGAGGTCGGGGTTGAAGAATCTGGGTACTCAACAATGGGTTAAGCCTTTAGCTACGGCTGTTGGGGCAAGTCAGTCTTTAGCAGCCTAAACTAAAACTAAACAGAATGCCTCCAGGCAGGAGTCTTCCCCACCGAAGACTTTTTCTCGGAAGGAGGGAAATGACATAAGAGGGGATTCCCACTCTCTTCTCTGGTATTGATGCCACCTCAAAACCTATATTCTCAGAAGCTTTCCTCTCCGCCTCCGTCTTTGTCGAGCTTCTTTCCTGGCTTGATGAAGTGAGTGAAGTTACTCGCAGCAACTCTTCGAACCTATACTAGCTCCTTAAACTCCTCTCCTTGAAAGACAGGATGAATCAGAAGAGCTACTTTCAGTCTTAGCCCTAGCGTGGGTGAGTGGTTTATTGAGCACAGGCCCTTCCACTCTGTCGATACCATTCCTTGTCACTTCGAGAATGTATTCAAAAAGTAGCTATGTCTCCCTATACCCTAAGGCTAGCTGTGTCCCCCTCCAACCAATTAGTCTAGTCGAGCAGCCTTCGCTCCAACACTTATTAGTCGAGTAGTAGCCCCCTCTCCTGCACCTGCACTTCTGAGATTGATTGGTTGAACCAGGAGTCTCATCCCCCTATAAAAGACCTAAAAGTTCTTGTTATGACCAGCCGAAAACAGGTCCTGACGATGCCTTCTAACCGTCCTTTTACCCTACGCTTATGCTTACTTCATGGCTGATAAGCCTACAGACGCTTGACGCCCCGGAATAGCCTTGCTTTCACGTTCCCCCTCTTTCCTTAGATCAGGTTAGCGCTTATGCTGCTTTACGCAACTATATTCAATCAATTGAGTAGAGAGGGCAATTGAATCAGTCGTCATCCTTCGCTCTTGTGGGACTCGAATCCACTACTACATAGGCTTTTTTTTTCCTTGTTCTACCGAGATGAACTAAAGAGCGTGAAGGTATTTAGTCTTATTCGATTATTATTAACCGAACTCCCCATTTTGACCGATGGGAGCCCCCATAAGTCAATAGCAAAATGAAGAGTATACAAAGCCGTGTTTATACATGAGTGGAAGGTCACTCTGCTGACCGAATCCTCCTAAAAAAAAGGCCCCTCCAGAGGGGAACCGCTCCACATATATTAAGGAACGAGCCTTCACTGATGCTGCTGCTGCTACAGGTCTTGACACCAAAAAAGCTGTCGATAGAGTGAAAGCAAGCATGCCGAGCCGGGACGATCCAGTCACCCGGAAACAAAAAGAAAGAAGAGGAGTGGAACGCACTAGAAAAAGACTGACGATGACTCTTTTACCTAAAGGACCCATCTTGTCAGTCTCGAGGTCTTTCTTGTATCACACAAGAAGAAAAAAGAAATTGGAATTCATTCAGCCGATAATTCTTATCAAATTGCTTCTTCCATTCCAATAAGTCTTATTAAACGAATTCGGCCAGAGATAGGCATTCAGATTCGTTACTTGGGGCTCGGCTTCAGCCGGTTCAGATTGAGAGGGAAAGAGCAGCCCGCTTCAACGAATGATGCCTGTTGTATGATCTATCTATCGGATTTTATTATATTATTCTATTTTCGGTGCTGTTTTTCAGCGAATGAAAGAAAGCGCTCCACTCGCACTGCAACTCCAAAGGTTTTTTCTTCTTACTAAAAGTCGATCAATGCTAAGGCACGATCCTCTTTCTTCTTAGAAAAGGTTGCTGACAGTGATTTCCCCGAACAGGGGCTACTTCAGCTTTCAGCTGGCGGATCAATGCCACAGCTTCCCCTCTCGGTTTTCCTAACAAAAGTGTCAGTGGGTACCGCGCTTGCTACCAGACTAAGAAAGTGGAGCAATAGACGTTCCACTTGTCCTCTTCCTTGCCCTTATTCGTCGCAACAGCTCCCTCACAGCTGAGTGAAAAGCTGCCTACTCTGTAAGAAGAACCATGGCATTCGCATCCTATTTAAAGCAACTGCTTGGCTGAAACCGGTGAAAGCCTACTACTTATTTTATTTATGCCCCATGCCTATCAGATAAGTAAGAAAGCCCGGATCCGGAGAAGCAGCTATTTCAGAAGCATCCTGGCACTGCTTGATTTGAACCTAGGCCTTCCTTCAAAGGCTAGTCATACGGCTAGGGCAGTGAGCTCAGTTCAGGAACTTTTCTTCGACCTTGGGTAAGACAAGGTGATCGGAGGGGTTACCAATACGGATGAAAGAGCACGGTTGGGAGCTCAGGCTACTACTACCTCTTCTTATACTCATAAGAACCTGAACAAGAGGAAGGAGCCTTGCCTATATAAAGTATAGTATTCGCCCTCACTCACAGGAAGATTCGAACCCTAGCTCGACTCAATCGATGACTGAGCCTACCATGATTGAAAGACTTCCTCCATGGCATAGCTCACTCTTAAATCCCTCTAAAGTGTTGCTAGAAAAACTGCGATTTCACTACGATCTTGTCCAGCCACCGCTCACTGAGGCAGAGATGAAAGACATTTTCATATACACTAATCGAGAAGGGTCCGAAAGAGAATTCATACTACCACAGACTCAGCCGCTGCAGCAGTATCCTCATCAGATAGAAATTCAGATACGACTCTTTTCGACATATGTTTAACTAGCCTTCGGGTGGAAAAAGATTAGCAGTTAAAGGAGCCGCATCCAAAGCAATGAAATTGTGTTGCGGAAATGAGTAGACTCTTGTGGTAAATTTACAGGTATTCAATCAATTAGGTAACTCTTAGCAAGTGCTACGCGTGCTTCGTACTATATAGAAGTATGGGAATTTGTCCTCTTCTTTATATCACCATTTTTTTATTACGATTCTGCTGCTCTAACTAGTCTTAATATTCTAGCAGCAAATTACAGGAAGAAAAGATACCTAAGAAATAACTAAAAAAGAAAGGGAAATTATAGGGTTTTTTTTCTCCTTACACTATTTGATCAAGGAGAAGGCGGGGGACCAGTAAAGCATCAACCATTTAAACGGATCCATCTTTTCTTAGTCCGATTCTTATATGTTGGGTGCCTCTTCCTCTTCCGCAGATTCGGATTAGTGACAAGGGACCTAGCTAGGCTCCTTGTCTTTACCCCAGAGATACCCCTGCCCTTTCGATCTTACTTATTGACTTATTCTCTAATCCACCTCTGGGCATATTCCTTCCACTAGGGGCATTTGCTTCATTCTGACCTATCTCAACAAGCCCATCTAAGAGCCTATTGAAATTCTATCAATGGCACAGCGTCCGATTCGATCACTCTATCGAGTAGAAGTACAGGGATGATTCAATCGATTCCTAAGACCTTGAAGGGCGAAAGCCCAATCGAACATCAATCACTTCACGGACGCGAGTAGCCAACCCCAAAGGAAAAGAGGATACGAGTGAACCCGCCTGCCCGAGTCCGAGTTGACGAGGTGAAAGAGTTCAGACTAGGACAGTTCAGGCCGGTGGAAGCCAATGAAAGGGAGAAGCGTTCAACCACTAGAGCAGAAGCCGAGTATAAGATCGCCCTTCTCTTCTATGATTCGGCCGTGAAAGAAGCCCACTTCACCATCTCTCTTGGGATGGGAAAGATCAAATGAAGCAAGCCTCCTCAAAGCCTTTTTCAAGCTTCGAGGGAGAGTTGCCCTGATTCTATATCACATTCTTCAGAGAAAAGAACTTTCCTTCCCTGACCTACTTTGAGTCTCACTAACGTAGGGAAACCGGCCTGGCAAGGAGGCTAGAGGAAGGAAACTGCTCAAGTGAGCTTGAAGCAACAAGGGCAGTGGGTTCAGTTCCCACGCGGGGAAGAACGTTCATAAGTAGAGCTGCTCCTCCAGTTCCAGGGATAAAATGAGTTTTCTAATCTGTTCTCAAAAGCAAGATGAGCTATGAGAAAGAGCAAGAACCCGGAGCGATTGGCTGAACTTACCCTAGCTCGAGCGACAGGGCGGTTGATCAAGGGATACCGGGAAGAGGCAAACAACAGAACCCCGGGGTTTGAAGCTTTTCATGTCGGGGCGAGGTCAATCGAGTAGCCCCCTGGTGGACTACAAGTTGAAAAAACGGAATGTATATGCCAACATTGCATTCCAAGTCGTCCCTACACGGAACCCTTGCTGCTTTCTTACGAGCAAACCAGGAGGTAGAAGAGCTTCGGATTTTGACAGCCTACCTTTCCAACTAAGCCGCGGTTTTCTCTTATAGGTATCCCACGCAAATCCTAGAAGTGGAAGTGAAATACCTTTCTAGGGATGTAGTCGAAGATCCATACTCAGGAGGTGAGTGAACCTCTGGCTTCTTAGTCTCGTTTGGTCTTGCTATGGCTAACTAAAACTTTGTGCCTGGCGCGCTATTTATTTTTCTATTATAGCACATTTTGGCTCTTCGCGCTAGACTAACCTTGTTTCGGAGCACGCTATTGTGCTATTGGTCTCTCTAGCCCTTTGGTTTAGCACAGGGCCTCTTTCTAGTTATTCATATTTGGTTGGAAAAACGACTTCTTCTTTCTTTCTTTTCAGCCTCATATTTTTGACAAGTCCAACCTCTTTGGAATATCCCATCCCTAAAACTGGGTAAGCCGCCTTAAGCCCACCCTTAACCTTATCCTGAGAAAATGGTATTCGCTAGCCTCTTCCCTTCCAGTTTTGTTGTTGGCTTTCTATCTAGCGCTATCTTGCCTTCCTTACTCTCTTTGATCGGTGAGCTCTCCTATTGTCTCTCATTCTTAGCTTACATCTTTGTCTTTTCGAGTCGAGGCATATTCATGTGTCGAAGAAGGAGGAAATGTCTCCATTTCCGCTCATAGAACCCGGAAAAAAGAACGTCGTTTAAGGACCAAGGATGCGATGTGAGAAGCGTAGGTCGGAGTAGCAGGAGTATGCGACAAGCAGTTGCATGTTCGATGTGGGAGATCTTCTGTAACGAGATGAATTATAACACTTGGAATCCTCGCGGATATAGCGTGTGTGCCACGAGTGCTCTGTCTTCGAAAAGGCAGAATGCTGTTATAGAATCCGCTATTTCGGAATAGAATACGCTTTGTGTCCTAACCAGATGCCGTGGGGCGATAAGGGGTGCTTTATCTAAACTAGGCAGGATAACTTGGCTAACTTTCCTACTCTGATAGCATCTCTGATTGGTGACATCGCTAACGAACTGAGCCCTGACCTTCGAACCCCCCATATCAATCCACCGAAACAGAGAAAGATAGGGGCGAAGGGCATCGGAGCATATGGAAAAGGATCCGCTCTTGCCGGTAGGTATCCTGGGATAGGAGGAAATGCTATTCGTGCCGGTGAATCGATAGGTTCACTTTCAGCCTGACCTCTTAGGTAAGTGAAGTGAAAGGCTCTGCGACCTCTACCACTAGTGCCGGATCACCTGATCATCGCCCTTGTCTTCGTCTCTTCTGGGTAAACTGCTCAACCATAGGAGAAAGTCCTCTGCTCCGCTATTGATGGATCAACAGGTGGAGCTGGATAAACTTCACCTACATTCCGATTCCCAATCATGGATGAGCCTCCTCTACGGATGCAAAGAACTCCTGCACCGTTCTGCGCCTTTTTGAATGAAGCGCCTAGCTTTGACGCTTTCTTCTTACCCACGCGAGATTGTTCCCCAGGTGAGAGCTCCGCGTCCGTCTTGGACTGAGGTATGTACCTAAGTCTTTCAAAGGAATTGCCCGGGCCTAATACACTTTTTTTTAAGTGAAAGTCCTGCCCTTAGATGCCTATCCCCTACAAACCTAAGCGGACTAAGGAGCCCACCTGAGCCTTGAAAGCAAGAACTGTACGAGCCGAACGGACGAAACAAGCGAGTCCTACTTTGACTGCCTTGTCTACCCGCCCACTACACAGGCCTGAGTAAGGTACAAAGGTACTTACTTTTAAGCATATCGAGGCTAATGTTAATTAGTATGCTAAAGGGAGAAGTCGATCCAAGCGAACCGAGCAAGTCGTCTTGTCTTTCGGGATGAGCTTATCGTGCGCTACGCCAGGCTAAGGACAAGAAAGAAGAAAGAGCGCACCCCTCTCTTGGTTGGGAGCTTCACTCTGCTAGTTTCCGCTATGCTCTTCCCTTATTTAGCTCCTTGGCTTGAGTGCGAAATAGAAAGCTGAACTGCTCTTTCGTGCGAGACAACAACGCTAGGGGTAGAGACACATTTACAAGACAAGAGTTTTTGGCCGTTCTGAAGAATACCCTGGGAAAAACGAACATTTTCCAATTTAGTAGTAGCTCTTCCCTTGCTGCTTTCTTACGCTAAGGCCAGCTGAGAAGCTTATCGCTAGGCCTGGTGATTAGTCTAAAGTAAAGCGCGATTAGACTGTGAGGTGTAAAAAATATCTGCCAATAGTTGTGCATTAGGAACTATTGCTAAGCAATAAGACCAACAACAAGCGAATGATCGGGGGGACGGTCTTACTCTACGGACTTAGTTGCTTCACAACCTGTGGGTTGGGTTCTTTCACTCGATAGAAATTCAAAAAGTGTCACACACCACAAGGCGATAAGAAGAGAACTATTCAATATAAAAATATATCTTAATACGGGTGGGATTATAGAAAGACTTTAGAAATTACTTCTCTGTCGGTTACGACTAAAAGGCCTAAATACTGAGGGCGTTAAGCAAAGCGTAATATGAAAATAATAGAAATGAATGCTACTCTACTCTTGATTGATCACTCGTTAACCCCAAAATTGAAACATTAAGGAAAAGCCGGGAGCTGTCCAATCGGCTTGTGTTAAGCATAGTTCGAGAGCACATTCATCAACTAGTTGTAGTCTAGCGAATCGGATCTTTGACACTAGGAGTACAGAGAATCGGCTGTTGCAAGCCAGTATCCGTCCCTGCTGTCCAAGGAGCCAACGGTTGTTAGCACGACTTCTGCTTTATATAATTGATTTCCTGTCTTCGTTCTAGCAATCTATCTTCTATACCCCTTTGGCTTTTTAAGAAATAAGGCTTGGTAGCAGCAAGCACCCTTGCTTTCGGGAAGTCAAAGACTGTCTTTTCCCTCTTTCCCATCGGGATGTCAATAAAATTCCTTCTATCCTTGCTCTTACAGAATCCGCTGCACTATTAGGCTAACTTTCATCTGGGTAAGAAGACTCGCTTTCCGTACCGACAAAAGCATAGTATTAAAAATCTTACCGCGTAGTAGGAAGAGATCGTGCTATCCTATACCTATATAAAAAGAAAAAGGCTGAGTTGATCATGCTTCCTTGTAGGAGAGGAGTTCTCTCTCCCTTATTATATATATAAAGATGAGTTCTCTTTGGACTGCTTTCAAAGGATAGAAAGGATAATAGTCCTGCTTCCTTGCCTTTAGTATAGTAAAGAGGAAGTCAAGTACATACCCCTAAAGCTACCTCTTTAGAGATAATAAAGCCGTTCTTAGTGGCATGTTCCGGTTGATGCTATATCCTGGGACCTCTCATCACTAAGTGACCAGACACTGGGGGTTAAGTTACCATAATAAACAATACACTGGGGGGGTGCTTGACCAGACACAGACACTGGTGGTAGAGGCTTAGAAGCCACTTAATATAGGGTAAGTGGCCTCTCATAAAATCCAATTACTCTATTTCCCTTGTTTACTTGACTTATAATGTCTTATATAAGACAGAACGCCGGTAATGCCGTAAATTACCATATCAGACAGAACGCCCCAAATTTCGATCGAAAAACGAATTATATTCAGATTAGGGAGTCATCCTCTATAATCAATAGATTGGTTTTCAATGATATGAAAAACTACTCTATAAAGAATCGAGAACAGGGTGAAGAAATAGCTAATTTATATAAAAAGATATATGAAGCAATTGAAAATAAGGTCAAGGTGATGGATAAGCAAGAACAAGAAGATAAATATAATCAAGCAGTAATAGCAGAATTGGAATTATATAAAGAGAAGATCAAAAATGAGAAGGATGTTGATCAGAGGAATGATGAACTGTATCAACTTCAACTTTCAATAGAGGAATTATCGATGGAGTTTGATGAGGATTCCATTTTTAAAACATCCTATGACATTTTGAAGTTGTTAATCCTTCCCGATCATGAAAATGCTAGGGATTATCTTCGAAATCTTACTAATATAACTCCCTTGGATAAAGACTTGCTAAAAGAATTCGGACCAAGAGATCCAGTCTATCCCGAAACAACGGATCGCAGATCCCATCCCAAACTAAAAGAGAGTCTGTCTACCTTTTGGGGGATCTTCCCATCCTTCCACCAAAGCCACAACACCTCCAGTATCACCATCTCCACCCAAAGAGGGATAAGCAGACGCCGGATTATCCTCACCGTATTCTCTTCCGAAAGACCGTATTCTTTGCATATGAGATGAGAAGGATAGAAAGATGAAAGGCCCTAGAGGAACTAAGGCATTACTTCGAAGAAGTAGTGCTTTTCCATCCGAACTAGGAGAATCAGGACAAGCAATACAGGCTGGTAAAAGATATAGTTAGTGTACTTTTTCTTTATAAACTAAAAAGCGTAAAAAACTAATCCCTTTGCAGTAAACAAAATAACAGATAAATAGAGCAGTAAGGTTAAATCGAAAGAGGCCCCGGATGGAAAGTCTTTATTTTATGCACCAACGCAGGCCTATCACCAAATCTCCACTTGGGCTTTACCTGAAACCGACGGTCATTCAAGATTATCTGCATTTTAGTAAGTGTAGGCAAGAGACGCAGTCTGAGTATTAGGAATAGCGAGTTATCTCTCCTGTCCGCTGAAGTTAATGCAACTGAACCATTCGCTACTCCTTTTTGTGTGACTGACCAACTTACTTAATCTCGAATTTCATATTGAAAAAGGAGGAGGCACATCAAGGCTGAAGTCGAATCAAGCAAAAGTCCTCTAACATTAGCTGCTTTCCTGGGACTTGCACTTGCTTTTTTTAGAGAAGGCTTGGCTCTATTTATGCTATTTCCATCCACTTGGCTATGACTGTTCTTCGCGAGTCTCTTTCGTTTCTTCCTGGGAATCCAATGCATATGAAAAAAGAAATAAGAGTTCAACCATTAGATTATGAGAAGAGTGGCAAGAAGTGACAAAATATGAAACCTTTCCTCGCCTGGTGGCTTGGGCTACGGTCCTACCAAGTACATCATCCGAACGAACTAGGTTCTATTGATTTGTAGGACATTCGATCCGTTTCAGCTAAGCTAATAGAATATATATAAATGAAATAAACGCTGTCACTTTAAGCGAATTCACGTGCTGCTGAGAACCATTCCATAATGGAGGACTTTATAACATCAACCGACTGTAGCACTTCTAAAATCTTTCTTGGCGAGTCACCACTGTCTCTCTTCGATCGAGCCCCTTGTATGCCCTACCCCTCCGCCGAGGGAAGAGGAAGAAAAGACCTGTCCCTAATGAAAAGAAGAAGTTAGCAATCCAACCATGTTACCAGAGGTGGAAGGCTCTCGTCGCTCAGGAAGCTACTACTGATCCCAGACCAGCACCAACAAGGATTTCACTGAAACTTTAGCTCAACAGCTTAAGGGCTACTATATCTCATCCCCACGAGGGAAGATCTAGTGATAGAGGAAAACGCGAGAATGAAGGTTTGCTCCTCTTGGCAGCCTTCTTCAAGTAGGCTTCTTTCTTCGCTAACGCTTGGGAATTCCTATAGACTGAGCAACTAAGTGGAGTTTCTATTTTTGACTTTTTTGATAGGCACTGGCTCTCGAGAAAGGACCCGGTATTAGGCACCTCTCAAAGGAAAGCTATCTTTAAAAGAGCAGCCCAAGGATGGATGCAATTCAGCCGATGGGATCCATGTCCCGCAGAAGCTCACTTCCTTAGATGCAATTGAAGAGGAGGAAGGAGGGGGGGCCCGAGCCATCAGTGAGATACCACTCTGGAAGGGCTAGAATTCTAACCTTGTGCCAGGACCTACGGGCCAAGGGACAGTTTCAGGTAGAAAGTTTCTATGGGGCGTAGGGGCAATGGCTTGACAGGCGCGGAAGCCACTTCGTACCTCTTCGAGCGACTACGTTCCTTTCCTCTTTTCAGAACTCAAAACAAAAGTGTTCATTACCTGTTTGTTTTTTTATTTTGTTTGTAGGCTATTCCTATCTCTTAAAGAGAGCCGCTGATCGAAGAAAGAATTTTCCCTTACAAGAACAATGAAACTACCTTCTTCCTTTGCTAGCTCTTTCTATGGGTATTCCCGCAATAAAGGTTTGAAGATTCTCCCCCAATAGGGAAAGGAATTTAACCGGGTCTGAGCCCTTCTGTCCATCCAGAAAAGATTCTTGTGCGGGTTCACTGGGCTTGGGGAATCCATCATTTATGCTTCCCCGGATGTAAATTGAAAACTCGGGTTCCTACTACGTTGTCCTCTTCCCCTACTGAAGATTCAAAAGGCGAGCACGGGATTTGTTTCAGTTTAGTGGGCATCCTCTGCTTTCAAGCTTCAGGCAGAAAGCAGACGGGCACTAAAGCCTTACTACGAGTAGCCCTCATCACAAGCCGACCGAAATAAGCAGCTCCAGATCAAAGAAAGAAGGCAGTTCCGCAGTCTGAATTGGTATTCTTCTTCTTCTAAAAGGCTTTTCCAAAGATAAGAAGTTCCTAGTTCCTACAAATGCCCGCAGGCTGGCTAGCCTACCTATCCATAACAGAGATGGAGTATAGTGCTCAACTTCTTGTAGCTTGCTCAAAGAATGCTTTATTTAAGGGGGTCGGGAATCTAAGACGATACGAATTCTGTCTGCCGTTGGAGAGCTATGATGAACCCTAAGAAAGAGTTCCGTGCGCCTAAGAGGAATGGTTTTTGAGACTTTACTTTCTTCTCACAGGTCGGAGACAAGAAGTCTTTACCACCTGAAATCCAGCCTCTACCATAGCATAGGTCAAATGATCAGTTATAACCAATGGTTTCGCAATCTCATTCCTCAAATCAAATACTGGGAAACAAGATCGAAGAGTTTCCAGAGAAAACCTTTTCAGCTTAGCTTAGGATCTTCACCTTCCAGGTGGTCTACTGGTCCCTCCAAGATTCAATTGTGGCATCCGGATCAGTTGACTGTTTCGCTAAGTATTTCAACCGGACCCACCTATTCAATAGCGACCGCTCTAGAAATTCAGTGGCCCCAAGGCCTAACTGAACCTGGTAAGACCAATTGTATCGGTCTGGAATTCCTTACATAAACAGAAGAGTTAAAAGACCTTTTCTAATACAAAATAGAATAAGACATAAGGATCCAGTGGTAGAAGTAGACCGTGACCTAACCAAAGATCCAATGGGAGATTGCCCTTAGTTAGCCAGCGAGTCTCTCTTCAATGGCTATCTTCATCTTCCATGTATATGTTTTATACACGAGGTACGGAGTCACTCGACTAGCGCTGTATCCCAAGACGGGGTATAAGTTAAGTAGCCCTTCCATTCGCAATAGTAGCATAAAGATTCAAGCCGGTCGAAAACAACTATAAATCAGCGTTAACATCCATTTCTCTTTTTCTGGCCGGCTAGTAGTTCCACTGTATGATGCTTATCGGATAGATTGATTGGCAAAGAAAGAGTACAGAGGTGAACCCCGAACTTCTTTACTTCATAACATCATAACAGAAGGTAAGATATATTTATGATTTTATAAGGAACTCAACTCATTCGTGTACTGATTCCGATTTCCCTCCCACTTTTATAGCCTTTGAAATGGAAAGCAGTAAAGAAGAAAGTCAACCTCTAAGTCATCTACTGCCCTAACTAAACCACCAAGAGCGGATAAGGCTAAATAAAGGGTGGATACTCTGCACCCACTCCCGGGCAAAAGCATGCTAAGGGCGCTGCTTACTCCTTCAATAGCAAAGAAAAGAAGCAAGGCCCGCCACCACGAAGACTAATCAGACTCTCGGATGGCACTAGGTTTCCTAACTTATTTACTTTATCTGAAGATTCCAAGAGCTTTTTTCTCTACTAAAGGCCAAAGGGAAGCCCAACATCCCATGTCGGGATGGACACCGGTCTGGCCCGCACCTTCAAATTGACTTTGGACGTGACGTTCTAGACACACAAACGGGTCTTACGTGGCGGATCGCAGAGTACTTCTTTAGTTTAGGCATGGCCCTTTTCTCTTTCATGCCGTTAAACGGAAGAATCGGCATTTCCAAAAGGTTTACCCCCAACGACCGAGCATTTTCGGGGACTAGCTCTGTAGCCAAAACACATGACACACATAGATAGAACGATTACAAGTCGAACAAATTCCCCATCCCTTCTTAAATTAAATTAAAACTTAATCAAATCAAAACAACCATCGACCATCCCTTCTTTCTAAAATAATGTGAGAGTTTCGAACTAGTAGCTAAGCCTCCAGCCTTTTTAGGAATGATAAACGAGAGTAGTAAGGAGTGCGGAGCTTAGGGCTCAGGGAGCGCCTGGTGCTTGTTTATGAAAGATTCACCGGGCAAGCAAGTGATTTCATACCAGCGGGAGCAAGCCAAGAAACAAGCCTAGGGGGATGAGACTTGGTCAACTGTCTTGATGAGGATTGACTGACAACAAGAAATGACGTAAGTGATAGATAGAAAAGTACGCTAATCTTGAAAGTTTTCCATTTTGGAGAAAGCGGCAGGCCCAAGGAGCTCTCCAATCGTGCCTCGAAATGAGGCCGGAGAGTCGGTAACCTGAGATCGCCTAAGATCGAATGGAACTGTCTTTGATTGAGACTGGAAACAGATAGATAGACAGTGTGTAGTGATTTATTTCATTGTAGTCAGTCTTCACTTAACTCGACCGCCTTTCGACTCCCATGTTTTTCTTTGGTCAACAACCAAGCACAACTCAATAGAATGAAACTCCGGACTCTCTTTCTGTCTGGAGGGAATCAATTTTTCTCAATCAATCACTATGTTTCCACTCCATTTTCATTACGAAGATGTCTCACGTCAGGATCCGTTGCTCAAACTGAATCACGCCAACGTTATGGAAGTTCCTAGATCGTGTGAAATAAGACTAGTACCAAAGGCACCCTATGATTTCATAATAAAAAATGGAAAATTGGCTATGGAGATTCCGCGCGGTCAGAAATTTATACAGACACACAGGGGTTCGACAGGAAAGTCGTTTCGATCAAATCCATTCTTGGGGTCAAATAAAGACAAAGGATATGTCAGTGACCTAGCACGACAAAGCACTCTCCGAGGGCATGGAATGTCTAATTTTTCGGTAAGAATCTCGACAGTAATGTCTCTGGTAGATTCTCCGGTCGAAAGACGGCTAAACTCAATTCAATTCTCGATGGAAACGGAGTTGTTCGAATTCTCCCCGGAACTGGAAGATCATTTCGAGATCTTCGAACATATTCGAGGGTTCAATGTGACTATTGTAACTTCGGCCAACACACAAGATGAGACTTTACCACCGTGGAGCGGCTTTTTGCAAAAAGATGAGGGAGATTCTGAGTAAGAGATGTTATGGACGAATTGTTTGAAGCGTTTCTTCCCTTTATTGAAAAAGTTGGAGAAGCTGCCGGGCTTAAGGAGGACTCTGATGCCACATCTTCACTTGACTTCAAGCAGGAAGTAGACCAGCCGTCTGAAGCCTTTAAGAATAGAAAGAAGGTTGAGGCCTCTTCGTGCCTGACTTCTCTATTGATCTGACCGGCTCGATTGAGACAGAGAGTAAAGGTGCGGCTAAAAGGCTGAGTCCGAGACTGGGAGAAGAACTTGCAAGAAATGCAGACTTCGCTCCGCACCTTTAGGTAAAGATCCCCAATGTCCAATCTTCCTTTTATGGAGATATTCTTTTATGTAACTTCCGGTAAGAAAGGGGATAGATTATCGAAAAAAAGATGTGCGCACGAGAGGATTCTAACTTTCATACATAGAAGAATGATTGGCAAAGCACTCGAACAAAGCCCTTAGCTTCTAACTTCATTCATTCGAAAGGTCGCTGGAATTTAGTTAGGAGCAAATCCGTCACTGGACGAGGAAGGAAAGGGAAGGAAGATATGTACAAGAGAAAAAGTATATTAGAAAGCGTTAACAAGACTATCAGACCAAGAACAGAACTGCTGGAGGAACAACTACCTAAGGCTGAAAATGACATAGAATAAGTGGAATCTCATGCACACTTTGAGGGAGGTGGTTAACCGGTGCTTAGAGAACTACCAGGGATGCCGATAGACCAAGGGAATGGGTACGTTGGTTACCCTGGGCAGAATAGTGGTACAATACCACTTATCATTCGGCAACCAAACAAAGACCGTTTGAAGTGGTATATAGGCAGGCGCCCACCGCCTCTAATTACGTCCTATACTCCTTAGTCCAACAAAGTGCATCAAGTTGATTGCGACTTACGCTAGGGATTGTGTTTTGCAATTTTGAAAGGAGAATTTGCATGGAGCTCACAGGCCCGGACCCTCTAAGTATGGGGAGTGCCACTACTGCTTTCATTGTTCTACTATTGAGTGCAAGTCTCGCTCATTGAATTGCCGCGGTGGCCTCAAGTGCTGATTTTCATTTCTTCGTTGAACGTTCCGGTTTTGGTAAGCGGTTTGACTGCTTTCCTTGAGAAGGTGGTAGATTGTGGCTAACACTATTCCGAATCGGTGTCCCTGGTCCGTGGAGCGAGCCTCTTTGATACCCTCTCGCCCTTACATACAACGTATTTGAGTGCTTAGTAATACGAGACGTTGTGAAGAGTCGAGTCAACAAGAGGAATCAGAGCTTCTCCCTCTGGTCACTTCGATACTTTGAGAACAGCGAGAGCAGAATCCGAATCAGACTTTCAGATGTCACTTGCTTTCCTTCCTAACTAAAAAAATGACCTTTTGCCTTCTGCTCCTAGTCCGCTTTCTAATAAGATAATATCGCTTTGTCATTAAATTCTTCCAATTCTCCTGTCCTGCTAAAATGCCAAAACAAAGACGAATTCAGTCGCTAAGGGCTCGCTGCCTTAAGGTATGCCTTTAGCCCTAGTCCTAAGCAACCCGGAACCACCACGAACAGCGGAGTAAGCTCTCACGACGGCCTTCCTTTCTTCGGCATTCATTCGTCTCAAAAGAATCTTGGGCTACGCTCCTTGCGACTACGGGTTAGATAAGAAATCCTCCTTCTAGGTCGTCTAAGGCACTAAGATCTATTTCTTTCATACCACCAGGAAGCCTAGCTACTTTCTTTATCGGTGACTTAACTAAGAAAACTTTCGCTAGCAATTCTTTTTCACAGCTTCAGTAATAGCCGGCACTCCTAAAGCAGTTAACCAGATGTGGGATCTTTCCCAATATCCTCTACGCCTACTTCTCTTCCGAATCCAAGACTTGGTTCAAACTTTCAAGCAGTCAATCAAGCAGCACTGACCGCTATTCCATAGATAGCATAGAGTTATTACACAGCGGCCTTATATAATAGGCTAGCGTCACTATAAAAGCTGGATTTCCCCGTGGGAGAAGTTGAATCGAAATCTCTGTCACTCAAATTCTTTGCCTTCGCCCCTTGAATCTATCTATCTATTCCGGCTACAGAGCAAGGTAGATGCCTCTAAGAAAGACTTGGAGTTCGAAGTAGCATGGATCTAATGAGCTATTCCTCGCATCTCCTCTTTTATTTAATAAGGCAATTTCCACTAATCCTCTCGCTTTGCTCGAAACCTAAAGGTCCTCATCGCTGTCCTGAGCCTGATTTTGATACAGATTTTCTTATAGGAATCCCGGGAATAAAAGCTATTCTTCTTAGCAGTTGAAGAAGTGAATGGCCCGGTCCGAGAATACTAAGCAGACTTTAAGTCCTCCCTTATAGTCTCAATTCTTACAAGAGATGCGGATTATGTAGCAAATGCCGCTGATGCGTAACACATCTTTTGTGGACAGCTTTCCTTGAGCAGATAGGACACAGCGCCGTCAACAGACATACTCGCGAAGAACTACCTACCCTGGGGGAACTGAACGCTGGCATGAGGAAAGCTTTCTACTTCTCAGTAACATTCCCATTTTTTGGAACATCTTTAAATTTAAGAAGTTGCAGAGTTTCGCTCGACAAACAAGTATAGCAAGTATGGTAACAAGTATGTAGAGGTTTTTCCAACATCAGAATCAGAATAAGAATCTGGTTACCAGTTCCGATCGAATTTCTTTAGGAGTCTTAGCCCTCTATACAGGAAAGGAGGGTAACTAAAAGCTAGTAGCTATAGTTTTTTTTTTTTTCAATTCCGAAGCGAAACCTAGCGTCTCCTGATAACACTCTATCCCTTTAATCCATTCTTTTGTTGGGGGTCTGGCACTTATTACGGGCCGCTCTGTCATTGTCTGATTTTTGGTTGTCTGATCACAGTCGAAATTATGTATCTACTTATCGTCTTTTTGCCCCTTATCGGTAGTTCCGTAGCAGGTTTTTTCGGACGTTTTCTAGGATCAGAAGGAACCGCTATTATGACCACTACGTGCGTTCTTTGTTCCATATTTTTGATCCTTCTGTTTCGTTGTTATCGTTTTAGTTTAAATCATAAACTAAGACTTGTTCTATTTTATTGTTTGATTTTTTCGATATCTTTCTTAGGATCTTTGATCCGGATCTACCTTTTTTCTCGCGTAGGTCTGGATTTTACCAACTTATTCCCAATAGTCTTGAGTGTGGGGGCGGGGCAGGCACTTCCTCTGCCATCACCATCCGATTCATCCAGTGAGTCCTTGTGCAGTGGGTCGTGGATTCTAAATTATTATGGAAACCCGGGGGAGGGGGAGGCATCTTCTTCTCTACCTAACCTGGCTGCACCACAGACTGTTCAGCAAAATGTGGAGGGTTCTGCCCCGGGGCGCTAAGGCTATTTATCGTATGCAGTGAGACCCTTCCTTCGAGCGGAAGGCGCCGGACCTTCAGCCCCCTATGCGCCTCAACCGGATCTGGGTGGGGTTGAGCAGCCCGCCCTACCACCCGCTGAAGTGGACCCAACCACAGATGACACCCAGGTTATGGAAAGCTACAAAAGGGAGATTCGCACTAGAATTTGCACACTAGTGCAACAAGAATGCGAGAAAAAAGGAGGGGCTAAAAATCTTTCCCCTTTTTTTTCGACTCGCATGAGGTATACGACGAAATCGCGGGCCTCATTATGGTCGAGCTGGACCTGGGCCCGGGAGATCTGGTAAATCTGGCGGATCTCCCGGACTGGAGATTTCCATCTTTCGAGGAGGAGGAGCACATAAGATCCTTCATCAGGGTGAAGCTCCAGGAATGGTCAAGGAATTGAAAAGAAATATATTTCTTTTCATAAAGCGAGATGACCGAGTTCCTTCGACATGCTTTTTCCAATTCTTTCTTTGTTGGTAAACCCAACCAGCGATTGACAACAAGTCTTTCCTCTTGTTGGGGGGAGCAGAATTCTCACGATAGGAAAAATAAAAATGAGGAACCAACGATTCTCTCTTCTTAAACAACCGATATCCTCCACACTTAATCAACATTTGATAGATTATCCAACCCCGAGCAATCTTAGTTATTGGTGGGGCTTCGGTTCGTTAGCTGGTATTTGTTTAGTCATTCAGATAGTGACTGGCGTTTTTTTAGCTATGCATTACACACCTCATGTGGATCTAGCTTTCAACAGCGTAGAACACGTTATGAGAGATGTTGAAGGGGGCTGGTTGCTCCGTTATATGCATGCTAATGGGGCAAGTATGTTTCTCATTGTGGTTCACCTTCATATTTTTCGTGGTCTATATCATGCGAGTTATAGCAGTCCTAGGGAATTTGTTCGGTGTCTCGGAGTTGTAATCTTCCTATTAATGATTGTGACAGCTTTTACAGGATACGTACCACCTTGGGGTCAGATGAGCTTTTGGGGAGCTACTGTAATTACAAGCTTAGCTAGCGCCATACCGGTAGTAGGAGATACCATAGTTACTTGGCTTTGGGGTGGTTTCTCCGTGGACAATGCCACCTTAAATCGTTTTTTTAGTCTTCATCATTTACTCCCCTTTATTTTAGTGGGCGCCAGTCTTCTTCATCTGGCCGCATTGCATCAATATGGATCAAATAATCCATTGGGTGTACATTCAGAGATGGATCAAATTTCTTTTTACCCTTATTTTTATGTAAAGGATCTAGTAGGTTGGGTAGCTTTTGCTATCTTTTTTTCCATTTGGATTTTTTATGCTCCTAATGTTTTGGGGCATCCCGACAATTATATACCTGCTAATCCGATGCCCACCCCGCCTCATATTGTGCCGGAATGGTATTTCCTACCGATCCATGCCATTCTTCGTAGTATACCTGACAAATCGGGAGGTGTAGCCGCAATAGCACCAGTTTTTATATGTCTGTTGGCTTTACCTTTTTTTAAAAGTATGTATGTGCGTAGTTCAAGTTTTCGCCCGATTCACCAAGGAATATTTTGGTTGCTTTTGGCGGATCGCTTACTACTAGGTTGGATCGGATGTCAACCTGTGGAGGCACCTTTTGTTACTATTGGACAAATTCCTCCTTTAGTTTTCTTCTTGTTCTTTGCCATAACGCCCATTCCGGGACGAGTTGGAAGAGGAATTCCTAATTCTTACACGGATGAGACTGATCACACCTGATCGGTGAAAAATTATGACACCAATCATTTACGTATTACACCAAGAATTAATTGACAAGCGCATACCTTTTTTTGTTGGCTATTTTTTTATAGCTTAGATAGGGCAAAGATTTTTAAAATTTTAAATAAAGGCGAAGAAGAATCATCGTGCTAATAGACTTACCGCTCATACAGCTCCCAGCCAACAAGCAGTTAGCCTTCTTTTCCAAGGAATTCAAATGTGGATGACTGGACATCAGCAATAACTGGAGCCGAGCTTTCACAAAAACATACGAACCCACCCTATCATTTAAGGGGTACTAAAATCAACGTGTCAATCATCAGAATAGTTTAGAACTCGAGATGGGATGAATACCCGTTGTTAGAGTTAGATTATCCGCGGCTCTTGGTCTTGGAGGTGTTACCGGCGCTATTGAATCAGGTCTGTCTGTAGTAACCAATTCCTTTCCTGGCTTCACTCTATGCCTTCCTGGTGGGTGACTGCTTTCTTTGCCTATCCACTGAGGAATAATAGCATTTGAAATGGAATCATCATAAGCTGCTATTTTTTCTCCGGCTATTGAGCCAAGTGGGACAGAATGAACTCTTACTGTTCTCGTAACCGGTGCCGAAAGCCAGAGCTGACTTTCACGAATCAAGCCCGGTAAGGTGAACTGAGGGTAGGGACCTCTTTAATTCGTAGCACGACATGACATAAGCTACTTCTGGACAGGCAATATCTTCTCTCTTTCCAATGGTCCTAGTTCAGTTAGCCATAGCATAGTGAATCCGGACACAGAGCAATAGCGGTTCAAAGACACATGGTATGAGCTAGCGGCGATACATAATGGAATAGAGGATAGCGCGTGAAGTACGGGAGTAGGGGACTTCTTTATTCTCATAATAAAAAGGGCAAGAGCTAAAGATGGCACGGGATAGTCGCTCTTTCAGATAATGCGATAGCGCCTTGATCGAGCCACGAGGCGAAGGTTAGCACGGTTGAGTACACTTATTCCAGCTAACGGCTAAACCATAGAATAGTCATAGTAGTAGGCACAGTCTACCTCTCCCTCGGCAGCTAGGCATAGTTCAAATAGGCATATCTAAGATAGGCCTTCTTCTCTTCTGGCAATATCAACATGGCATCTCAGGCAGGCTGTCACTTCTTTCGGATGCAAGATGAGATGGAGGGCTGTTTGGTAAATCAATGATGAGGGATAGCGCAATAAGTAGCCTTAGCGCATAGCGCATCCGACAGCCAGCCCTACCCTGGTAGTGGAAGTGGATGAAACGTCAGGAGGCAGTGAAGAAAGCACTAGAGGTAGGCTGCTCTATACCTTATTTCTAAATATGTGATTTTTCGCTCTTAGCGGATAGGATGCTTTCGATTCCTTAGCAGAGCTAATTCGATCTTCTCCTTTCTCTGGGTACGGTACAAAGAAGACCAAATGGATAGAACAATCCTCAGACCCAATCGACACAGTACCGAGCCAGAGCAGTCTAAGACGGGACAAGAGACTCTTTGTTCACAGCTTCACATCCTACTGCCAAGCTCAAATAAAGGCTAAGATCACATAACTACTGTAAAGCGAAAGGCGAAAGAAGTGGCTTAGCTTAACTTAACCTCTTCATAGACACATGGGCGATCCAAGGATTTAGGTTCAAATCAAATCCATCTCCCCTTCGAACTTCGGATTCGTTCAAAGAGAAAGAGTAGTACTTGCTATTTATTTTTCCCTCTCGCCGCGTTCAAGCTGCTAGTCGAACTAGAGCCTTATTACCGTTCCTGACCCAATCCAACTCGGATCAGTTGGCAAATCGAACCCCACGGACGGGTACTTTACTAAAAAAAGGATCCCTAAAATCATACTTGATAAGGCCGAACCAGACCTGAATCTTTTAAGCTTTTACTACGCTATGGGCAGACTTACTCTAGGTACACAGAAAGACCAAGCTAAGCCAATCTCACGCCGAAACAGGGAAATTCTAGCCCTTGAAAGCAGCCCACTTCGTCCCTCTATCCCGGAGTTACCTTAGCTTAAGGAGCTCATCTAACTAAAATAAATTCCACGATTCAATCTTTCTTGTGAAACGTTCATATTAACATCTTAAGGGGGATGCGAGTAAGAAGTTCTTTCCTTCTCTTCTAGTATAGGCCGCAGGGATCACTTTAGGAGCTCGCAACGTTGAGTTTTATTCCCAGTTGATCCTTCCTAATCCATATTTAGGTTTGCTACTTCCCTCAGTGGGGATAAGGAATTTCAAAAAAGTGGTGGAAGGCAGTCCCGAGACTCTAATAATCAGTGGACTGCTCGCCGCATTGATTCTATCTTTATCCCCGGATGGATATTGATAGATTCCTAGTACCGACCTTACTTCAGGGTCGGGGTCAGGAAGAGAAAAGATTCGACCTGGTTCAGGTTCACCTATATACCATTAAGCAAAAACGAAAGCAAGTTTAGGGTTAATTTAGCTATTTCCCGATCTGTCTTTTGAAAGGAACCCAACTCAAAGCATTCAGTCTCAAAGGATCTCATCGGGAAGCACTCTGTCCAGCAGCCCATGTTCTACACTGGCTTAATGGCTTGGTGGATGTCTGAGAGAGAGAGGTTTCAACTCTTATCACTCTTTCTTTGACGGCCGTTTGAAGACCAACCAGCACAAGAATTGAGTTCTAACGGAAGCGTCAAGACTTTTGACCAAAACGAGGTGCAGGATCAATAAGCAGCTCAACCTATTCGCAATTTAACTAAACCTGAGAGAATTTACATCGGAGAACAGGCCAATGGCCCAAACAAACAAGAAGAAAAGATAGGGGTCGGCCAACAACTGGCACGCTAGCCTCCCATCGACTAGGGCCAAGACAGGTAGAGGAGGGAGGTACGAGCTTCTTCTTTTTTCTTTTCTTATACCTTTTCCTTCTCTTCCTCTATCTCTAAAAGGGCAGGGGCTGCGGTGAATAGGAACTAAACTTTCTTCTCGAATGGGTATAGTAAGTGTGCCACGAGTGCTCCGCTTCTGCTTCTCTCTAATAACGAAAAAATCACTTTTTCAGAAAGCAAAGCTCAGTCTAAGCTATCTAAGCTAGAACTTAAGGCCTACCTCTTTTCCGGGGATACCCCACTTCCTGGTCTAGCTTCACTAACTGTATTCACAGCTTTCCATATCTCGGAACCAGATCTACTTTCTCATCGGCATTCTCTAAATGATTTACGTTATGGTCTTGAACTCTCGATATATCATATGTAATGACAGATCGAGGTAAGCTTGTCTTTTACGTCATATGCTTTCCTCTTTTGTTACTCTGATCTCTGAGAGTGGCTTTTGCCTAAGCTTTCTTTCATAGCTTTCCTGAAGGGCGAAGGGCTCGGGAGCTAGGTTAAGACCCTTTTTAGACCCTTAGTACAATACCCTAGCACTCCCGCCTCCTCTTCAGACGTGTCTTCGACAACCTGGCGGTTGTTCGGTCTCCGCTTTTGGAGGCGGGCGCCCTCTAAGTTGACCACCCTACCCACTAATGGACTATGAGGGGGGGGCAGGCGAACGGGAACCGACCGAGAACCCGAACCGCTTGACTGACTGACCCCTTCATACATACTCGATTCATTAGGGTCGGGGATGGATGAAACCAATAATCAAATAAGTGAAAAAAATCGCGCAAGCGAAGCCGGGAAACGGACCGCAGCGCAACGACTAGGACTCGTGTAGGAGGAGTTTTGAGCGTGAGCTACCACTCATGCAGCGGCAAGGACCCGCTACTCTCGAAGGGGCCACCAACCGCCCGAATCACTGTAGTGTAGCAAAACCTCCCTTTACTCAATGGATAGCGCTTATCCTCTTTCTATCAACAAAATGGAGGAGAGGTCTTTTCTTTATGGAAGAGGCCTTGCACCTAGGACTAATTAGGATCCAGAAGAATGGGTCTAGGCTTTCGAAAAGATGAAGATGCAAAGGGTAAAGAGAAAAGATATGTCTTTTGAACAACCAACCTGACATAAGGATTCTAGCTCGCCCAGTTAGAGCAGATGGAGGTTCTCGGACGGGGAAAAGCGGCACTCGACATCTATTAAACAACACCAAGAACAAAGCCATACATGCCCTCGGGAGAAACTAGTGATGATTGCCATGAATGCAGCCCTCGAGGACGTGTACAAGAAGGTCTTTGCCGATTCCTATCAACCAACATGATGCACCTCTCAGTAGAGGGCATGAAAACGCCGTGGAGACTTTGACCGAATGAATAGGTATCAATTGATAGACATTTTTCTTGAGGAATAGAATCCAGGATGAACGAACGCTTTTTTCGTTCGCTATGTGCTGACTGGATGCTCGCGTGATCGATCGATGGACGGGGGAATTGCATGAATGACGAGACCGGCCCCCATCTTTAATCTTAAGTAAAGTGAAGTCAAATCAATGAAGTGAACAGCCCAACCTCTTTGTTTGAAGCTTTGCTTCCCCTAATTCCAAAAAACAAGAAATAGACACTCTAGTTATAGTATAGGAAAAAGCTTCTCTTTGATTGATAGCGGGGGGGTTCAGAATGAATATGATCGTAGATAGAGACTAAAACCTGTGCGGGGGCAGGGGCGGATGTAGCCAAGTGGATCAAGGCAGTGGATTGTGAATCCACCACGCGCGGGTTCAATCCCCGTCGTTCGCCCATCAATAAAAGGGGATGATATGATGAGAACTTAGTGTGTAATCTGTCATACCGGGCTGAAAGTCAAGTGCCGGCATCAACTTAGCGTGAGCTAGGTTGGTGTCTCTAGGTTCACACGAGGGCACTGTATCCTTCGCAAGAGGGAGCATCCTCGGCAGTTGAGTCTTTTACCTTAGGCTTCTAACTCTACACGAGGACAGCTGGCACCTAGAGAGAAAGACTAATACTTCGACATTTATATGCGAAAGTTTTTGTCGTCATTCCCCAGTCATATCGCTTCTACTTTTTCGAGAAAATCGACAGTATGGTTACGACGTTCGAATTCGAATATAGACACCGAATCACAAACAGGCGGCATTCCCCCTGACCTCGAAAATAAACGGAATTGGAATTATGGAATAATGAAGAGAAATAGATATATTCCAAATAAGAAGCATGACTCTGTACGTGCTTTGAAAGTCTTTTTGCCCCTTATCGCTAGTTTTGTAGCAGGTTTTTTCGGACGTTTTCTAGGATAGGTAAGTGCCCACGAGAACCCTTGGTGGCTTGGGCGTTGGGAGTAGATGTGAATACGTTTTCAGAGGCAGAAAGCGGGGCAAAGCCAAGGGCTGAAGTCTAGTCCAGCGTTGATACAACTCTTCGACAAGCCTACCCATCATCAAAGCAAGTCTATGCAAGAAGGCCAAGGTCCTTTCCTCCAGATCTATCCAAATTCAAAGAGTTGGGCTACATAAAAGATCCTATTCTGAAATGGATATAGGCTTAACTAAAGCCCAATGCCAAGCAAAGCCCTAAAATACAAGAATAAATTGGGTTCCACTAACCCAACATGAGGTGGAGCCTTAACCCGACACAAGATGGGACCTATTAGGATAGGATAGTGGGCTTTGAACAAGACCCATCGGTGGATAAGATCACATCTTCATAACAAAAGGTGTACACGTTCGGCCTCACTCAAGGTAATGGGCCAAACCTAACGAGTCCAAACAAATTGGATCTTATTGTATGACAAAACCACAGATTGGCTATCTAATTTTTTCAGTAATTTGAGAATTTCCTCAAGCAATAGGCTTTTACCAGTCCCAGCGGAGCCTGTGATGAACACGGATTTTCCCTGAGGGATGGCAGACAAAATATGCTTCTGCTCGTTTCCCCATTCTATTGGAGTGGAGTGAAGGTTAGCCCAATGTTAGCATTCAGATCCATTTTCAGCCCTGGCCCGGAAATGCCACCTTTTCCTGGCTTTCCAAACAAAGCCCATCGAAGTCCAGCCCATCTAATTCATTTTATTCCCATTCCAGGACGGCCCAGGCCGCTATCCGAGTGCAATCGGCAAAAGCAAGTTTACCTTACTTATTTAAAAAAGATAATTCTTTCGTTCTGCTAAAGTAGGGTAAAGTGTCTTATCCTTTCAATCAAGCGATAGAGGCAGAGGCTTTACTTCAATCGCCTACGCTAGGACGGAGCTGCTGTCGAGTGACGATTGGCCGAGGGGAGTTCCATCATGTAGCTGGGTACAAATAAGCCAGTGAAAGAGGAGTAGTCGGGGTACGACGAAGCACGCCTGGTACGTAAGCGAATAAGGATCACGTGGGTTTGTACTGATCCGCTTTCGAGCTGTCGAGTGAGGATTGGCTGAACGTACTTTGTCTCCTAGTGGAGTAGTAGTCTGACGGATTATCATCGGTGTCGAGCCACGTTTTGATACCCGCGAAAAACAGGGGTCGGTCCGTCGTCATAAACAAGACAACACACCACTATATATAATATAAAAAAATAAATAATTTCAAATAATAAGAAAAAGAAAAAGTCTTGCAACGCCTATAAATAGGACGCTTCTTTCTCTATTTGGCAAAGCAAGGGGAGATATGGATCCACCAGTTACCACTGTAATACTTTCTCAAATTGAGCAAGCAATTCACCATGTAGAGAACGCAAAGTTCGAGCAGGAGCAAACCCTGGCTGCCTTCTGGGAGCACATGCCTCCTGTCGAGGAGGAGGTCCTGGTAAAGCGGATACAAGAGCTCCGGGACCGCATTCGCGCTCTCGAAGAACGAAGGAGGGCGCTCATCCGAGAGCGCGAATTGCTCCTTATCAGGGCGGCCCGCATCATCCGCGGGAGACCGGGGGGAAGCAACTAAGAAGTCCTTAGTTTTTCTTTTGCTTGCTTATAACTATATAGAAATAATATGTTGTTTGTTAACTTTTTGCTGTAATGTTGTGTTTAGTTGTGTGGCTGGTCTATGTGTGTGTAAGCTCCCCATTGGATGTACTCCCATGTAAAAAAATGCTTGTAGTGCTGGAATGAAAAAAATAAGCTTTGTTCTAGTTCCCTGTTTTGTGCATCAATTTGGATGATTTTAATTCTTTTTGAAATAGTGAACATAGGCTTCGAGTGCCTACCAGTTGGTCGGCTAGACTATGACTGAGTCAAGCGGACACCTGCTAATCCGCGCTTCCATTCGCCATAACATAGACCTAAAGCCAAGCCATCGACGAAGAACCTATCACCGACTTCTTTTCAAACTTTGCCTTCTACCTTAAGCTCCCGTGCTAAGCCGACTCAGTAAACAGACTCGCTAGTTGGGTCAATTGGCACTCTTTCAATTATCCGTATTGCAACGTGACGTATACTTGAACCTTCCCCATTCATTTCGAACCTCCGACAGTCGCAAACCTGTCTGTCCTGTTGGGAAGGCAGGACGAGAACTATAGTATAGGACGGGAACTGCAGTGCTCTAATTGCTCCTTCTCCCTATGGTGGGTCTTGTCTTCATTTGGTGGCGGCATCCTTTCATTATTATGCAGGATTGGCTTCTCCATTTCCGGTGGCAGAATCTTTACTTGTTGGCATCTTATTCTTTTTTCTAGCGTACGGTGAGAGCGTTCCCGTGTGAGGCACTAGTGGAAGTCGGCTTTGGAGATCGTAGAGATTTTTCTTTCGGCTGGATAAGCGAGAACTGATATACAGCAAGAGGGCAAGGCAGGAAATTCCTCCCAACAAAAGACTTAAATGAAAGATTTGTACAGCAGGTCCCTTTTCCGGTTGTGGCGGACAGGCCTGAGAGATTCCCTTTTGTATTCTCTTTTTAGTCCCAGTTGTAGCCTTCGTGACTTAATATAGATACCGGTGCGGTGGTTAGGAAGCGTCCATTCAAATTAGTAGCTTCTTGAGAAGCAAGTCATAATCGGGTAACGAATCTTTTCCAGAAGGACTGAAAGAGGGCAAGCGAATGAAAGGGGGCTGAGCTGAAGGGAAAACAAAGTCTGGGTGGCCCTAGAAAAAACGACGATTCAGAGAGCCCGTCTTCCCCTGAGCCAGCAATGCCTGGTAAACATGTAGAAAAGACAGTTGAGAAGGCGGTATCCTTTGGCTCCAATATTCCGGCTCCGTTAGCTTCTGCTTCTGTGGCTCCCTCTTAAGGATCCCCCGGTGAAGGTACCCAAGCTTCTCACACGGTGACTCCGATTTCTCCCTTGAAACCAAGCAGTTCTGCTAAGGGAATGCCCCTTATCCTTAATTTAATCTTGCCTGAATTTGCCAGTATTCTTACGTATACGAACCTTCTTCCTCAGTTGCCCCCAATCAGTTCGGTCTCTACTTCGAGTGGCTCCTCGCGCCTTGCGCGTCGTGCATTGCTCGGTTCTCTTAAAAACCTACTCGGTGCTCTGCCAATGAGGGTTCCCGGTCTCAGAGCCTAAGTACTTAAATTGCCCCCACATCCAGTTTAAGGCTTTGACAAGAGGTGATTCTCAAAGCACTCCGGGATCCGCATACTTTTCTAGATCAAAGTCTTGTGGCAGTTAGCCAGAACTTGGATGCTTTGAAGGATCCTCTCCAGATCGTAAGGAATCTATCTGAAGAAAGTGGAATTTCCACTGAGGGGGAGGTGGATTCATCCTCCAAGCTTGAAGAGGAAATTAAGAAGAATGAAAAGTAGAGTTTCACCAGTAAGTCGGACGTCTCATCTTTCCGACTTTACTACGATGGAAAGACGGGATAAT